AATTAAGTGCCTGATAAAGGGTTACCTTGATAGGGTGAATAATGTAAAATTATTACCTTCATTATATTAGATAGATTTAAACTATCTCAATCAGTTTCAAAAACTATTGTGCATCATACACTTTAATATAGAAAGATAAGCTAATTTAAGCTAATGGGTTCATATCCCAAGTATAGAGGCTCTTAATCCTCTCCTTTCTAGTGACCATCAATTTAAATAAACACCTTTTCCTGTCATCTATGATGATAGGTTCCATACTCTCCATTTCATCTAACTCATGATTTGGAGTTTGGATAGGTTTAGAAAAAGATCTATTGTCATTTATTCCATTAATGGTAAATGAAAAAAATATGATGATTAATGAATCATCAATAAAATATTTTATTTTACAGGTGATAGCCCCAACAATATTATTGTTTTCGATTTTAATAATCTTAATAAAAATCCCAGTAGGGTGAGAAAAAGAAGAGATAATACCTTCAATAATGATCAGTTCAAGATTATTAATCAAAACAGGTGCAGCTCCTTTCCAGTTTTGATTTCCTGAAGTTATAAAACCCTCAAGATGAATTAATTGTTTAATTGTAATAACTTGACAAAAAATTGCTCTAATAATAGTAATATCTTACTGTATTGAAAACCCACAATTTATTTCATCATTTTCCATTTTAAGAATCTTTATTGGAGCAATTGGAGGTCTTAATCAAACCTCCCTTCGTCAAATTATAGTATATTCATCAATTAGACATCTTGGGTGACTAATTGGATCAATAATAGTTAGTGAAACCTTATGGGAATTATATTTTACTATTTACAGAACATTAAGTTCAATTATAATTCTTCTATTTAATCAATCAAACCTGTTTATCATTAACCAGATATTCATGTTAAGAAGATATAGAATGGAATATAAATTCATCATAATTCTATCAATAATATCCTTAGGAGGTTTACCACCTTTCTTGGGATTTTTACCAAAATGATTGATTATTCAGTTAACAGTAGAAAATAGAATAACATTAATAATCTCAACAATAGTGATCTTAACTGCAATTAACTTCTACTACTATATACAAATAAAATTTTCATCTATTATTTTAAACAATAAGGAAACACCCTGGTCTATAGATATCCAAACATGAAAATTCAAAATCATTTTACCAATAATAGTAATAATTTCAAATCTATGTCTAATTAGAACATCAAGTCTAATTTCTAATATTTAATAGAAAGGACTTAAGTTAAAATTGTTAATAAAACTAATAGCCTTCAAAGTTACAATTAAAAGAGATCTTTTAGGCCTTAGTAACATAAATTATTACACCTCCAGTATTGCAGACTAGATTCATTATTGAATATAAGGCCCGAATAGTGAAGGAGGAATTTACCCCATAAATAGAGGTACAATCTATCACCTTGATTTCAGCCACTTCACTGAATAAGTGATTCCTCTCAACAAATCATAAGGATATTGGAACCTTATATTTTTTGTTCGGTGGTTGAGCAGGGGTAATAGGAACTTCTCTTAGAATATTAATTCGTATAGAGCTAGGTCAACCAGGACAATTAATTGGTGATGATCAAATTTATAATTTAATCATTACATCACATGCTTTCGTTATAATTTTCTTTATAATTATACCAATCATAATTGGTGGGTTTGGAGACTGATTAGTTCCATTAATAATTGGGGCACCAGATATAGCTTTCCCACGAATAAATAACATAAGATTTTGATTACTACCTCCCTCATTAACTGTGCTAATCAGATCATCAATAATTGACATAGATGTGGGAAGAGGGTGAACAGTATACCCACCTTTAGCCAGAGCCAAAGCACATAGAGGAAGATCTGTAGATCTAGCAATTTTTCCTTTACACCTAGCAGGTGTATCATCAATCTTAGGTGCAGTAAATTTTATTACCACATCCATCAATATCCGATCAATCAATATAACCCTTGATCAAACACCATTATTTGTATGATCAGTTATTATTACAACTTTACTTTTACATCTATCTCTTCCTGTGTTAGCTGGAGCAATTATAATATTATTAACAGATCGGAATCTAAATACATCATTCTTTGACCCTGCAGGTGGAGGTGACCCTATTTTATATCAACACTTATTTTGATTCTTTGGACATCCAGAAGTATTTATTTTAATTCTACCAGGATTTGGAATTATTTCCCACATCGTATATCAAGAAAGAGGAAAAATTGAATCATTCGGAACACTAGGAATAATCTATGCCATGTTATCAATTGGGTTAATAGGATTTATTGTATGAGCCCACCATATATTTACAGTAGGTATAGATGTTGATACACGAGCATACTTTACATCAGCAACTATAATTATTGCAGTACCAACTGGTATTAAAGTATTTAGATGATTAGCAACACTATATGGATCAAAGTTTAAAATAAATCCACCATTATTATGAGCTATTGGATTCATCTTTTTATTTACAATTGGAGGTTTAACAGGATTAGTTTTAGCTAACTCATCTTTAGATATTATTTTACACGACACCTATTATGTAGTAGCACACTTCCATTATGTTTTATCAATAGGAGCAGTATTTGCTATTATAGGTGGATTAATTCAATGATATCCATTATTTACTGGATTAACACTTAACAATAAATGATTGAAAATTCAATTCACAATTATATTTATTGGAGTTAATATAACATTCTTCCCTCAACATTTTCTAGGATTAGCAGGTATACCTCGTCGATATTCAGATTACCCTGACACTTATTCTTCATGAAATATTATTTCAAGAATAGGGTCCACTATCTCATTAATTAGAATTATTATATTTATCTTAATTCTATGGGAAAGAATAACCTTAAATCGAACAATAATATTTAGAGAGAATATATTAAGATCCAATGAATGACTTCAAAATAATCCACCTGCAGAGCATAGATACTCAGAAATCCCACTAATTTCAAGCTTCTAATATGGCAGATTAGTGCAATAGATTTAAGCTCTATAAATAAAGATTAGACTTTTATTAGAATAATGGCTACATGATCTCAAATCAATATACAAGATAGAGCATCTCCTTTAATAGAACAATTATCATTCTTTCATGATCATACTATAATAATCTTAATCATAATTACAATCATTGTAGGTTATAATTTAAGATATATTATAATAATAAGCTTTAAAGACCGAAATATACTCCATGGTCATCTAATTGAAACCATTTGAACAATAATTCCAGCTATTACACTAATCTTTATTGCCTTACCCTCTCTACGATTACTTTATATATTAGATGATAACAATAATGCATTAATTACTATTAAAACTATTGGACGACAATGATATTGAAGATATGAATATTCAGACTTTACAAATGTAGAATTTGATACTTACATAATTAATGAAGAAGATCTTAAGAATAATAGATTTCGACTTCTAGATATTGATAACCGAACAGTCTTACCTATAAACTCAGAAATTCGAATGTTAACAAGAGCTTCAAATGTCCTTCATTCTTGAACAATCCCAACAATAGGCATTAAAGTAGATGCAACACCTGGACGAATTAATCAAGGAACATTTTCAATTAACCGACCAGGATTATACTTTGGTCAATGTTCAGAAATTTGTGGAGCAAATCATAGATTCATACCCATCATATTAGAAAGAACTTCAATCAATTTATTTATTAAATGATTATCTAAATTAATCTAAGGAATTAGTTAACACATAACATTAAAATGTCAAATTAAAATTACTCAATCGAGTATTCCTTAAACATCGGATGACTGAAAGTAAGTAGTGGTCTCTTAAACCAATAAATAGTAATTAACGTTTACTTCCGATGAAGATTAAAATCTAATCCCTCAAATATCACCAATAATATGATTAACATTATTAATAATATTTTCAATAACAATAATTTTAGTTAACCAATATTATTTTTTCTCATTTAAAAACAATAAAATCTTATTAAATAAGAAGTTAATATTCACAAAACACAAAATAAATTGAAAATGATAACAAACCTATTCTCAACCTTTGACCCTTCAACCAGATTATTAAATACTTCAATTAAATTTGATCAAGATCATTCATTGGATTATTATAAATCCCATCTTTATATTGAAAAATACCATCACGAACCATTATCATGGAATAAATTAAACTTAAATTTACATAATGAATTTAAAACCCTAATCGGAATAAAATCATTTAATGGAACAACTTTCATCTTTATTTTTTCAATTTTTATTATAATAATATTCAACAATTTTATAGGATTATTCCCTTTCTTTACCAGCACAAGACATCTAGTTTTTACATTATCAATTGCATTACCAATATGACTAAGATTTATACTATTTGGATGAATTAATAACACAAAATTTATACTAGCCCATTTAGTCCCTCAAGGAACACCTATAGCCCTTATATCATTCATAGTTTTAATTGAAACAATTAGTAATGTTATTCGGCCAGGAACCTTAGCTGTACGATTAGCAGCAAATATAATTGCTGGACACCTACTACTAACATTATTAGGAAATACAGGACCCTCAATAAACTTAAATGTAATAATAGTAATTATTATTATTAGACAAATATTATTTACATTAGAATCAGCAGTAGCTTTAAATCAAGCATATGCATTCTCAATTTTAAGAACACTCTATTCAAGCGAATCTTATTAAACTTCTGATAACAAGTCAAAACAATCATCCTTTCCACTTAGTCGATTATAGACCATGACCTATTACAGGAGCAGTTGGAGCTATAACCTTAACATCGGGTATAGCAAAATGATTTCACTTATTTAACCCCAACTTACTCACAATCGGATTAATAACTACAATCATAACTATAATTAAGTGATGACAAGATATTATTCGAGAAGGAACATATCAAGGATTCCACACTCAACTTGTATCAATTGGACTACGATGAGGAATAATTCTATTTATCTCATCAGAAGTATTATTTTTTGTATCATTCTTCTGAGCTTTCTTTAGAAGAAGATCATCACCCACTATCAATCTAGGAATAATATGACCTCCAGAAGGAATTAAACCATTTAATCCAATACAAATTCCATTACTTAATACAACTATTCTATTAGCATCAGGAGTTACAGTAACATGAGCCCATCATAGATTAATTGAACATAATTATTCACAAGCATTACAAGGATTATTTTTTACTGTAACATTAGGAATTTATTTTACTATACTTCAAATATATGAATATTGAGAAGCCCCTTTTAATATTGCACATGCAGTCTATGGATCTTCATTCTTCATAGAAACAGGATTCCATGGATTACACATTATCATCGGTACAATATTCATTACTACATGTCTAATTCGACATTCAATGAAACAATTCTCACCTAATCACCATTTTGGGTTTGAGACAGCAGCATGATACCGACACTTTGTCGATGTAGTATGATTATTCCTATATATCTCAATTTACTGATGAGGTAGATATTTTTTAGTATAAAAAGTACAACTAACTTCCAATTAGTAAGTTTGAAAAATTTCAAGAAAAGTAATTATAATTATAATAATTAGATTTATAATTAGATTTATTATACCAACAATAGTAATAATAATTGCAAAAACCTTATCAAAAAAATTAATTTATGATCGTGAAAAAAATTCACCTTTTGAATGTGGGTTTGACCGAAAAAGATCTGCATGAATACCATTCTCAATCCAATTTTTCCTAATTGCAGTAATCTTCTTAATTTTTGACATTGAAATTGCATTAATTCTACCAATTATAATCATCATAAAATCATCAAACATAATTATTTGAACTTCTTCATCCATCTCATTCATAACAATTTTATTAGGAGGACTATATTATGAATGAAACCAAGGAGCTCTAAAATGAGCAGATTAAGGGATATATAGTTAACTATAACATCTGGTTTGCATCCAAAAAGTATTGAATTAATTCAATTATCCTTAAAAATAAGAAGCCAATTAATTGCAATCAGTTTCGACCTGAATCTTGGTAATAATTACCCTTATTTAAATTAATTGAAGCCAAAATAGAGGCATATTACTGTTAATAATAATAATGAATTTTAATTCCAATTAAAGGATAGTAAAGTATTTTTAGAGCTGCTAACTCATAATTATAATGGTTAAACACCATTAACATTCCCAAAACAATTTATATAGTTTAAATAAAACCTTACATTTTCAATGTAAAAACAATAAATAAATTATTTATAAATACTCAAAAACATAAAGTTACCCTGACATCTTCAATGTCATGCTCTTAATTAAGCTATCTGAAATAAATATAAAAAATCATAAATAAGATAATTATTCAAAACATAAATGTAAACAAATAAACCTTAAAATTTAAATCATATCAAAATTGCCTATAATTGATTATATAAATAAAAAAGTGATATAAACTATAACCACCCATTAACTCGCCTCAACCATAATCCAAAATTTTCAAAACATTATAACCATAAGATAAAGAAGAAGAAATTAAATAATTAGTAGAAAGATAAGGTATAAATCATATTGACCCTAAAAATCTAATTATAAGTTGTCAATAAAATGAAAATAAAGTATATTTAAACCTAAAACAAGAAGTCAAATAACCAAAATTAAACCCTAATAAAACAGTAATAATAAATAAAATCTTTAAATAAAAAGGTAAAACAATTACATAAGGAAAAGGAAAAATTAATCAAGATAATAATCTTCCTCTAAATACAGAAATAAACAATAAAGAAATTATACTAAAAGAAATATAGTTATTATGATCATCAAAATTATAACTAGAAAAATGATTATTAAAACCAAATATAGAAAAACAATATAAACGAAATGAATAAGAAGCAGTTAATCCAGTAGAAAAAAATAAAGTAAAAAAACTAAATAAATCAACCCAATCAAAACAAATTAATTCAAGAATTAAATCCTTTGAATAAAATCCAGACAAAAAGGGCATACCACATAAAGACAATCTAGAAACATTCAAACATACTGAAGTTAAAGGCATAAAATAAATGACTGAAACTATAAAACGAATATCCTGAGAGTCCTTTAAATTATGAATTATTGAACCAGCGCACATAAATGCTTTAAATAAAGCCTTAGTTAATATATGAAAATAAGCAACTTTATAAAAACCTATTGATAAAATTTCTATTATTAAACCAAGTTGTCTTAATGTAGAAAGAGAAATACTTTTCTTCAAATCAAACTCAAAATTAGCCACAAACCCAGATATAAATATAGTTAAACAACCAATAATTAATAAAATTTTACCTATACCAAACTCAATTAATATTGAATTAAAACGGATAATAAAATAAACACCAGCGGTTGCAAGAGTAGATGAATGAACAAGAGCTGATACTGGGGTAGGAGCAGCTATAGCTGCTGGTAATCAAGAAGAAAAGAGGAGCTGAGCTCTTTTAGTAATTGCAGCCAAAACAATTAATAAAGTAATAACCTTCACCTCCCAAGAACTATTCAAAAAATCATAATAAAAAATATAATTTCAACTCCCAAAACTTATCATTCAAGCAATTGAAATTAAAATAGCTACATCACCAACATGATTAGATAAAGCAGTCAACATACCAGAATTATAAGACCTTAAATTATAATAATAAATTACCAAACAATAGGAAATCAAGCCTAATCCATCCCAACCCAACAAAATTCTAATCAAATTAGGACTCAAAATTAAAAAAATCATTGAAAAAATAAACATCAACACCAACAAAGTAAAACGATTTATACTCCTTTCACCAGATATGTAATCATAACTATAATAAATAACTAAAGAAAAAATAAATATTACAAAAGATATAAAAATTAAAGACATTCAATCAATAATTAAAGTTATAACAACCATTGAACAATTCAATCTAAACAATTCCCACTCAATAAATAATCTAAGATCAAAAAGCAAATAATAAAAACCAAATAATAAAATAATCAATCTAAAAACTAATAAAATAAAAAATCTAAGTGAACAAATAGAAATAAAATTCATGACCTACAATGAAAAATTCATATCAATGATTCCACAAATCAACATTTTAATTAAAATACCTAAGCCTAAGTAAAAAAATAACTCCCCTTAAGAAATAACAAATTTAAGGGTGACCAATGTATATTTAAAAGATGATACTCACGAAAATAACCTAAAGAATAATTAAATCCACCTCTATAATACTTACCATGCTGAGAATAAGAATATATAAATAAAGTATAAACAGCTCTAAAAAAAAACAAAAAAATTAACATAAAAAACGTATAAAATGATCAAGAAATAATTCTAATTAATAAACTAAACTCACCTATTAAATTTGATGAAGGAGGAGCAGCTATTGTCGAAGATCTTAATAAAAATCATCAAAGAGATATACTAGGCATTAAATTAATTAAACCTTTATTAATTAATAATCTACGGCTACCTAGACGATCATAAACAATATTTGATAGACAAAATAATCCAGATGAACATAAACCATGACCTACTATTAAAATCAAAGAACCAAAACAACCCCATCAATTTATACTTATTAAACCCCCAATAACTATTCTTATATGAGATACTGATGAATAAGCAATTAAAGATTTTAAATCAACTTGACGAAAACAAACTAAACTTATAATAACACCACCAAATAAGCCAAAAGTCAATAAAAAGTTATTATAGCTTAGACCCAATAAAACAATGACCCTTATAACCCGGAAAATGCCATAACCACCCAACTTTAATAATACACCTGCTAAAATCATTCTTCCAGAAATAGGAGCCTCAACATGAGCCTTAGGAAGTCATAAATGCAACATAAATATAGGTATCTTAACTAAAAAAGCCAAAATAATAAATAAATAAAACATGGAATAAAAAGAACCAAAATCAACAAATAAAGGAATAAACAATCTTCCAATAACTAAATTCAACTTAAATAAAACTAACAATAAAGGTAATCTAACAACTAAAGTATAAAAAATCAAATAAATACCAGCCTGCAAACGCTCAGGCTGATAACCCCAACCTAAAATTAAAAATAAAGTAGGGATTAAACTACCTTCAAAAAAAATATAAAACATTATTAAACTCATTGAGGAAAAAGAACAATATAACATAATTAATAAAAAAAGAATAATAAAAACAAAAAACCGAGAATAATTATTTAAATTATAAACAACACCTCTAGAAGTCAATATTAAAGAACAAATTCAAAATCTTAACAAAATTAAAGGAAAAGAATAATAATCATAACCAAAGAAATAAGAAATCATATTAAAATCAGTATAAAAGTAAACATTTAACATAAATATAAATCTAATTAAAAACATTAAAGATTGAATTATTCATCAAAAACTAAAAAAGAAAGAAAGAGGGATCAAAAAAATTAATACAAACAAATACCTTAACATAAAGATAAAGAAAAAGAATTAAAAAAATCATTACCATAAGAACGAACTATAGAAACTAAAATAGATAAACCCAAAGCACCCTCACAAACAGAAAACACAAGAAAAATTAAAGGAAAATAATAATCATAATCATAAGAAAATAAATAAACAATAATCATCATAAATAAAGACAAAACAATATATTCTAATCTCAAAAGAACAACAAGCAAATGCTTACGCTTAGAAGAAAAAACATAAATACCAGAAACATAAATTAATAAAGAAGTTAACAATGAAAATCTCAACATTAGTTTTAATAGTTTAATTAAAAAACATCGGTCTTGTAAACCGAAATTAAGCAGCCCATTTTTTTAAAACTTCAGGGGTAAGAAATTCTTCTTAACTCAAGCACCCAAAGCTAGTATTTTTATAAAATAACCCCTGATTTGATAAAAATATTTATTACAGCTTTTTCGAACTATATAAATATTAACTTCATTAAATTAAATCATCCTATATCTATATTACTTATTATCATCATTCAAACTATCCTTATTAGAATTATAATTGGAAATTTAATAGAAAGATTTTGAATATCATATATTCTACTTTTAACATTCCTAGGTGGAATAATAGTTTTATTCATTTATATTACAAGAATTGCTTCTAATGAAATATTTAATTTAAATTCAAACAACATTACTATTAATATTATAATAACATTAATTCTATTTATTATCGTAATTGCTATAGAATATTTTTTATTAAATGATATCTTCAAAAATAGAGAAACAACCTTTATTTCATTAAATATTGATATAAAAGAAATAAGATACTCTTTAATAAAAATATATAATTACCCATCATTTCAAATCACAATTATGATAATAATTTATTTATTTTTAGCCCTAGTAGTAGTAGTTAAAATTACTAATATTAATCAAGGCCCAATTCGTAAAAGAAATTAACTAATGAATAAACCATTACGTTTAAACCAGCCATTATTAAAAATTATTAACAACTCATTAATTGATTTACCAGCACCATCTAATATTTCATTATGATGAAATTACGGTTCTCTTCTAGGATTATGTTTAATTATTCAAACCTTAACTGGATTATTTTTAGCAATACATTATACCCCTAACATTGAATTAGCATTTAGAAGAGTAATCCATATTTGCCGTGATATCAATAACGGTTGAATTATTCGAACATTACATGCTAATGGAGCATCAATATTTTTTATTTGTATTTATCTTCACGTAGGACGGGGAATTTATTATGGATCATACATATACAAAAATACATGAATAATCGGAACAATTATTTTATTTTTAGTAATAGCAACAGCATTTATAGGTTATGTTTTACCATGGGGACAAATATCATTCTGAGGTGCAACAGTAATTACAAATTTATTATCAGCAATTCCTTATATAGGTATAGACTTAGTTCAATGAGTATGAGGAGGATTTGCTGTTGATAATGCCACATTAAATCGATTCTTCACTTTTCATTTCGTTCTTCCATTTATAATTATAGCAATAGTGGTAATTCACTTATTCTTTTTACATATAACAGGATCAAATAATCCACTAGGAATTAATAGAAATATTGAAAAAATTCCATTTCATCCATACTTTACATGAAAAGACTCAATTACAATTATTAGAGCAATTTATATATTAAGATTAATATGTTTAATTAATCCTTATTTATTGGGAGACCCTGATAATTTTATTCCAGCAAATCCTTTATTAACACCAGTTCATATTCAACCAGAATGATACTTTTTATTTGCATATGCTATTTTACGATCAATTCCAAACAAATTAGGAGGAGTTATCACATTATTCTTATCAATTAGAAACTTAATAATTTTACCATTAAATAATAAAACACTTTTTCGAGGTATTCAATTTTATCCGTCTAATCAAATTATATTTTGAATTATAGTAACTGTAGTAATATTATTAAGATTAATTGGTAAACGGCCAGTTGAAGACCCCTATATTCTAACTGGACAACTATGAACATTATTATTTTTTTATTTTATTATAAATGTCCATATTAGATATTTATGATACTTGATAATTAAAACTTAAGTTAATTAACCAATTGAAAGGTATATGTTTTGAAAACATAATTAAGAAGTTCAAATTTTCTATTAACTTCACTAAATAATTGATGTCAATAAAATTTTTAATCCACAGAAAAAATTAAAAAATTTAAAGATAAAGGAAGTAAACTCTTTCAAGCTAAATATATCAACTTTTCATATCAGAATCGAGGTAAAGTTCCATGGACTCAAATAAAACAAGAAGAAACAAAAGATAATTTTATATAAAATATCAATCAATAAAATCTCCTCCAAAGAAAAATAATCTCATAAATATTCTCATAAAAATAATTCTGGCATACTCGGCAAAAAAATCAATGTAAATCCACCAGCTCCATATTCAACATTAAAATTAAATCCAGATACTAAATCTGATTCACCTTCAGCAAAATTGAAGGGAGTACGAATAGTCTCAGCTAAACAAGAAGCAAAAAAACAAATCATTAAAGGAAAACAAACTCTAACAAACCAACAATAATATTGATAATTCATAAAATTAAACATACTAAATCCACCAACCAAAAAAATTAAACTTAATGAAATTAAGGCCAAACTGACCTCATATGAAATTGTTTGAGCAACTGAACGTAAAGAACCAATTAATGAATAATTTGAATTAGAAGACCAACCAGCAATTATTGTTCTATATACATTTAATCTAATACAACATAAAAAAAATAAAAACCCATATATAAAAGAACACAAATAAGTCAAATAAGGGAAAACTGACCAAATAATTAAGGAAATCATAAATCTAAAAATAGGTGAAAAATAATAAATAAAATAATTAGACAAAATAGGATATGTCTGCTCCTTTGAAATTAATTTCAAGGCATCACTAAAAGGTTGTGAGACCCCAAAATATCCGACCTTATTTGGACCCTTACGAATATGAATATAACCTAACAACCTACGCTCAAATAAAGTTAAAAAAGCAACTCTAATTAAAATAAAAATAATCAGTAAAAAAAAATTCAAAAAAAATATTGTTAAATCATAAAATATAATTACTATTTGTAGAAATAATCTACATAAATGAAATCTAAATTCAACACATTAATTCTGTCAAAATAGTTAATTAATAATTATCAATAATAAAGAAAATATTCCATTATATGATCCTTTCGTACTAATATAATAATATAAACTTAGGATAGAAACCGACCTGACTCACGCCGGTCTGAACTCAGATCATGTAAGAAATTAAATGTTGAACAGACCCAGTTGCTAAACTGATACACCTAGCACTTATCTTAATCCAACATCGAGGTCGCAATCTACTTTGTTGATAAGAACTCTAAAAAATAATTATGCTGTTATCCCTAAGGTAACTTAATCTTTTAATCACAATTAATGGATCAACCTTTCATAAATCAATGATATATACATATAAAGAGTTTAGTTATTCTTCATGTCACCCCAATAAAATATATTAACTAATAAACGAAATAAATAATCTAAAAACCATTTTAAATTATATAAAAAGCTCTATAGGGTCTTCTTGTCCTAGAGTCAAATTTAAGCCTTTTAACTTAAAAGTTAAATTTTATCAATTAAAATTGAGACAGGCCCCCCTTGTCAGTCCCCCCCTTGTCAAACCATTCATTCCAGACTCCAATTAAGAACCTAATGATTATGCTTCCTTTGTACAGTCAAAATACCACAGCTCTTTAAATAACAATTCTGTGAGCAGGTTAGAATTTAAATTATTATCAAAAAGAGATGTTTTTGATAAACAGGCAGAAAATAATTTTGCCTAGTTCCTAAATTTAAATTTTCAACAAAAGTAATTTAAACAAATATATATACTAAAACAATCATTATTACAAAAAATAAAAATTATTTAAACCATTTCAATAAAATATCTAAAAACAATATAAAATAAAAATAAAAATTATGAAATAAAACTTAATCTAAAAGATAGCTGGTTAAAAGCCTACTTTTCAATAAAATAATTAAATTATAGAATAATAAATTATCAGAGCTTATCCCCTAAAAAATATAAAAGTAAATAATTATAAACAAAAATTTGTAAATAATCCATAAACTAAAAAAAATTAAATTTTTTCTTGAAAAACTAGAAACATTAGAAAACGAATAACATATCATTTCTATAATTAAATTGAAAATATTTATAAAACAATAAAAGTAAATTTAACTATAAATCAAACTAAATCGAGACTAATAAAATTAATAAAAAATATTAATCAACCCTGATACAAAAGGTACCCCATACAAAGTACTTCTTTTATTTTATTAATAATAATTCAATTACCTTACTAATTAACTAAAATTAAATTAATTAATTCTAAAAAATACTTAGACATAATAAAAAAAAGATATTTCTATTAAACAATAATTAACCAACCAAATAAAATAATATGATAAAAATCAAGATAAACTGAATTGCACAGAAACCCTTTCAGTGTAAATGAAATACTTAACTAACAAGCTAAATCTTGAAATCTTACTAGATACACTTTCCAGTACATCTACTATGTTACGACTTATCTCACCTAACATAAATTAATCAAACAAAACAAAATAATGAGAGCGACGGGCGATGTGTACACAATTTAGAGCTAATATCAAAAGAAAAATGTTAAACAAATTACTATCAAATCCATCTTAATTAAAAATTTACATAAATAAAACCGTAAATTAAATTTATTGTAACCCAACACGTCTTATCTATAATTCCACCTTGACCTGAAATAATTCATATTAAGAATTACGAAAATTTTAATAACTCTTAAAAGATTTTCTGATAACGGAGATATACAAACATATAAAATAAGTATTACAAATTGTGTACCATCAATCATGGGATAGGTTCCTCTGAATGGAATGAAATACCGCCAAATTCTTTGGGTTTTAAGATCCTAACTAATACTACCCAGGTAAGCAAAATTAACACTTAAAATAATAGGGTATCTAATCCTAGTTTATTATTTAAGTTTCACAGAATCCTAAAATAAGAATTATAAAAAAATTTTAAAATTTCACCTTATAAATTTCTAAATTAATCCTAAATATAAAAATAACTGTTTTAACCAAATATATTCACTTGCATTAATCGTATAACCGCGGCTGCTGGCACGAATTAGGCACAAAACTAAATCAATTACTAATTCCAAAATAATTTGATTTATTAAATCTAATCACTGCAAAAAGAACTTTTAGTATTCAAAACTAGTATATAATATAAAAGAAAAAGTGACCAAAGAAGAAAGAATAAAACTTTCATAAACAAAAATTAATCAAGTAGTAAACCCTAATCTAACCTGAAGGAAGTTAAGTTATAAAAATTAAAGAAATTCAATGAAAATAAATACTTATAGTTAACTAAATACTCCTTCACAAAAAGGAGTGACCATCCTCCTTTTTCTATATAAAATAAATACTCTAGTACAAGAATTCAATAATGAATCAAATTTAGTTCTAGGTTACTTTTATTCTATTTAATATTTTTTTATATTCTAAAAAAGATTAAATAATATAAGATATTTTTATAAATACTATTTCATAAATAAAAATAATTGTTATATTCATATAACTTCTATTTATTATACAATAATGATTATATTAGTATAAATATTTATATTAATATAACTATCATATAAATTATATTAAGATAAGTTACTATATTATATTAATGTAATGTTCACATAAATTTCATGACACTTGTTTAACTATTAATAATAGTATTCATGTAAATTTCACGGCACTATTAATAATAATATATAATATAAGGTTCTATATTAATATAATTATTAAAGTTAAATATTTTTCTGGTCTAAAGGAGATCTGTAGCTATAGTTCTTGATAAATATATAAAATATAATAATAGCTTATTGTAAATAAATGAACCTTATAGCTATATAATATTTAGTATATATATAATTTATATTACTTCCAAACCTAATTTTTTTCTTTATCAATGAAATTAGTCAAAATGAAAATCAACAGTTATAAAATTTCTAACAACCACCTTCACGTTATACATTAAATAATAAAATTTCAA